ATATATATACACATATGTATATATATATATAAACAAACAAATTAATCTACCTATATATATATATATATATATATAATTATAAACAATATGAATAAAAATTATTCCATAACTAATATATATATATATTATATATATAATTATAAATAATTTATATAAATATATACATATATATATATATTAGTATAGACTTTTTTTTCTAAAAAAAATTAAAAAATGAAGAATTTTTGCTAGAATATTGAACATTTTATATAAAATATAAATTATAATAACATTGTTTATATAATAATTTAATTTAGTATATTTCAAAAAAAAACACCTAAATAAAAATTAATCATAATAATGATTCATAGTAAAAAAAAAAAAATTTCTTAGAATATCCATTTATATTAGGTAATAAACATTAGTAATGTAAAATCAGAAAAATTACAAAAAACATTAATTTTATATTTAATTTTAAAATTTTTAGAAAAAATTTTTTTTTAAAAAAATTAAAATAAAAATTAACTTAAATATTTTATTTTAGTAAAAAAAATAAAATTTCAATAAATAGCATTTATTATATAATAAATAATTTTAGTAAATTTTTTTTAAAAATAATTAGGTTTTCATCTTAATTTTTTTTTTTTTTTTTTTTTTTTAATTAAAATAAAAAATCGTTCAAAAAAGTAGGGACCTCATTTTTATATTATAGCGTGCAGAAAAAGTTTTTTAGTCTATATATAAGAAGGGATTAATAGATAGATATTAATATATAAATATTTAATTAATTAATATCTATCTATCAATCTAGCTCAAAAAAAAATTTCAAATTCAATTAAGTGTATTGACTGATTAAAGTATGATATATCTTCCTTAATATAATGTTATGAGGAGTATATATTTATAAAAATTTATTAATAATGTATTATATATATATTAATGTTGTTATATAAATAATTTATTAATTATTAAATTTATAACATTAAAAACATAATTTAATATACTTATAAATAATGTATATGTATATATAAATGTATTAATATATATATATATGCAAAAATTAATTATTTAAATAAAAATTTAACTTTATTTATTTTAAAATTAACAAAACTAATTAAAATTATTTAAATTTAATAAATTTATCATAAAAAATAACTAACTATTCAATAAAATCCGTATAAAAAAAAAAAAAAAAAAAAAAATTGTAATAAATTAATTTATATGTTAATTTTAACATAAAAAATACTTTATAAAATATCAATTATAATGAATTGCCTGATAAAAGGATTACCTTGATAGGGTAAATTATGTAATTATATTACATTCATTATTATATTTAATAGAATTAAACTATTTCTAAAAGTATCAAAAACTTTTGTGCATCATACACTAAAATATAATTTATATAATACAATATAAAAAGATAAGCTAATTAAGCTACTGGGTTCATACCCCATTTATAAAGGTTTTAATCCTTTTCTTTTTAATTTTTAATAATTCATCTAAAATTATATTTTTATCAATTTTAATAATAGGAACTATAATTTCTATCTCTGCAAATTCATGATTAAGAGCTTGAATAGGATTAGAAATTAATTTATTATCTTTTATCCCCCTAATAAGAGATAATAAATTAATATCAACAGAATCTTCATTAAAGTATTTTTTAACTCAAGCATTAGCATCTTCAGTACTTTTATTTTCAATTATTTTATTATTATTAAATTCAAGAAAAATAAGTAATTATTATAGAATAGAAATAATAGTTATTTCTTCTTTATTACTAAAAAGAGGTTCAGCTCCATTTCATTTTTGATTTCCAAATGTAATAGAAGGTTTATCATGAACCAATGCATTAATTTTAATAACTTGACAAAAAATTGCTCCTTTAATATTAATTTCTTATATTATTATAAAACCATTAATTATTTTTAGCATTATTTTTTCAAGAGTAGTTGGTGCACTAGGAGGACTAAATCAAACATCTCTTCGTAAATTAATAGCTTATTCTTCAATTAATCATTTAGGATGAATACTAGCTGCAATATATAATAGAAATTTATTATGAATAGTTTACTTTTTAATTTATTCATTTTTGACCTTTTCAATAATTTTTATGTTTAATATATTTAAAATTTCTTATATTAATCAATTATTTTCATTACTTTTTTATTCAAAAAATATAAAATTTTTTTTATTTTTTAATTTATTATCATTAGGTGGATTACCTCCATTTTTAGGATTTTTTCCTAAATGAATCGTAATTCAATCTTTAACTTTAAATAATCAATTATTTTTATTAACATTTATAGTAATAATAACATTAATTACTTTATATTTTTATATACGATTATCTTATAGAGCTTTTATATTAAATTATTATGAAAATAATTGAATAATTAACTCTATTTATAATTCAATAAATATAAAAATTTTTATATTTTGTTCATTTATGTCTTCTTTTGGACTATTTTTATTATCTTCTTTATATTTTATATTTTAAGGCTTTAAGTTAAATAAACTAATAGCCTTCAAAGCTATAAATATAAGATAGTCTTTTAAGCCTTAGTAAACTTTATTACTCCTTTAGAATTGCAGTCTAATATCATTATTGACTATAAAGCTTTGATTAAAGAGAATTATTCTCATAAATAGATTTACAATCTATTGCCTAAACTTCAGCCATTTAATCGCAACAATGGTTATTTTCTACTAATCATAAAGATATTGGAACTTTATATTTTATTTTCGGTGCATGATCCGGAATAGTAGGAACATCTTTAAGAATTCTAGTACGAGCTGAATTAGGACATCCAGGTGCACTTATTGGAGATGATCAAATTTATAATGTAATTGTTACAGCTCATGCATTTGTAATAATTTTTTTTATAGTAATGCCAATTATAATTGGAGGATTTGGAAATTGATTGGTTCCTTTAATATTAGGAGCACCTGATATAGCTTTTCCTCGAATAAATAATATAAGTTTTTGACTTTTACCACCTGCATTAACTTTATTACTCGTAAGTAGTATAGTAGAAAACGGAGCTGGAACAGGATGAACTGTTTATCCACCTTTATCTTCTAATATTGCTCATGGAGGTGCTTCTGTTGATTTAGCTATTTTTTCTTTACATTTAGCCGGAATTTCTTCTATTTTAGGTGCTGTAAATTTTATTACAACAGTTATTAATATACGATCTACAGGAATTACTTTTGATCGAATACCTTTATTTGTATGATCAGTAGTTATTACAGCTTTATTATTACTTTTATCATTACCAGTATTAGCAGGAGCTATTACTATATTATTAACAGATCGAAATTTAAATACATCATTTTTTGATCCAGCAGGAGGAGGAGACCCTATTCTTTATCAACATTTATTTTGATTTTTTGGTCATCCTGAAGTTTACATTTTAATTTTACCAGGATTTGGAATAATTTCTCATATTATTAGTCAAGAGTCTGGAAAAAAAGAAACATTTGGTGCATTAGGAATAATCTATGCTATACTAGCTATTGGATTATTAGGATTTATTGTATGAGCTCATCATATATTTACAGTAGGAATAGATGTAGATACTCGTGCTTATTTTACATCAGCTACTATAATTATTGCTGTACCAACAGGTATTAAAATTTTCAGTTGATTAGCAACTTTATACGGAACTCAAATAAATTATTCACCTGCTACATTATGAGCTCTAGGATTTGTATTCTTATTTACAGTAGGAGGATTAACAGGAGTTGTATTAGCAAATTCATCAATTGACATTATTTTACATGATACTTATTATGTGGTAGCACACTTTCATTATGTATTATCAATAGGAGCAGTATTTGCAATTATAGCAGGATTTGTTCACTGATACCCATTATTTACAGGATTAACTTTAAATAATATACATTTAAAAAGTCAATTTCTTATTATATTTATTGGTGTTAATTTAACATTTTTTCCTCAACATTTTTTAGGATTAGCAGGTATACCACGACGATATTCAGATTATCCAGATGCTTATACAACATGAAATGTAATTTCTACTATTGGTTCAACAATTTCTTTACTAGGAATTATATACTTTTTTTATATTATTTGAGAAAGTATAGTATCACAACGTCAAGTTCTATTTCCTATTCAATTATGTTCATCTATTGAATGATTACAAAATACTCCACCATCTGAACATAGTTATTCTGAATTACCTTTATTAACTAATTTCTAATATGGCAGATTAGTGCAATGGATTTAAGCTCCATATATAAAGTAATTTACTTTTATTAGAAACTAATGTCTACATGAGCAAATCTAGGATTACAAGATAGTTCTTCTCCTTTAATAGAACAATTAATTTTCTTTCATGATCATGCACTTTTAATTTTAGTTATAATTACTATTTTAGTTGGATACTTAATAGTTATATTATTTTTTAATAAATATGTAAATCGATATTTACTTCATGGTCAAACTATTGAAATTATTTGAACAATTCTCCCTGCAATTATTTTATTATTTATTGCATTTCCATCATTACGACTTTTATATTTATTAGATGAAATTAATGAACCAGCTATTACATTAAAGACTATTGGTCATCAATGATATTGAAGATATGAATATTCAGATTTTACAAATATAGAATTTGATTCATATATAATTCCAACAAATGAATTATCAACAAATATATTTCGTTTATTAGATGTTGATAATCGAGTAGTATTACCAATAAATTCTCAAATTCGAATTTTAGTAACAGCTGCAGATGTTATTCATTCATGAACTGTACCAGCTCTAGGGGTAAAAGTTGATGGAACCCCAGGTCGCCTTAATCAAACAAATTTTTTAATTAATCGTCCAGGTTTATTTTATGGTCAATGTTCAGAAATTTGTGGAGCTAATCATAGTTTTATACCAATTGTTATTGAAAGAATTCCAACTAATTATTTTATTAAATGAATTGCTAATAATATAAATTCTTCATTAGATGACTGAAAGCAAGTACTGGTCTCTTAAACCATATTATAGTAAATTAGCGTTTACTTCTAATGAAAAAATTAGTTAAATTTTATAACATTAGTTTGTCAAACTAAAATTATCAATTTATTGATATTTTTTAATTCCACAAATAGCTCCAATTGGTTGATTAAGTTTATTTATTATCTTTTCTATTACTTTTATAATTTTTAATATAATAAATTATTTTTCATTTATTCCTATAATACCTAAACTAAAATTTTTAAATAAAAATAAAATTTCAAATTCAATAAATTGAAAATGATAACAAATTTATTTTCGGTATTTGACCCTTCATCAAGAATTTTTAATCTTTCATTAAATTGATTAAGTACTTTTTTAGGAATTTTAATAATTCCATCTATATATTGATTAATACCATCTCGATACAATATTTTTTGAAATAATATTTTATTAACTTTACATAAAGAATTTAAAACCCTTTTAGGACCTATAGGATCAAACGGTTCTACATTTATTTTTATTTCATTATTTTCTATAATTCTATTTAATAATTTTATAGGATTATTTCCTTATATTTTTACAAGTACTAGTCATTTAACATTAACACTTACATTAGCATTACCATTATGACTATGTTTTATATTATTTGGATGAATTAATAATACACAACATATATTTGCTCATTTAGTCCCACAAGGAACTCCATCCATTTTAATACCATTTATAGTATGCATTGAAACAATTAGAAATATTATTCGTCCAGGAACTTTAGCAGTACGATTAACAGCAAATATAATTGCTGGACATTTATTATTAACACTTTTAGGTAATACCGGACCTTCAATATCAACAATATTATTAAGATTATTAATTATTACTCAAATTGCTTTATTAGTTTTAGAATCAGCTGTAGCTATAATTCAATCTTATGTATTTGCTGTACTTAGAACTTTATACTCTAGAGAAGTAAATTAATGACAACTCATTCAAATCATCCATTTCATTTAGTAGATTATAGTCCATGACCTTTAACTGCCTCAATTGGTGCAATAACAACAGTTGCTGGAATAGTAAAATGATTTCATCAATATAATTTATCATTATTTTTATTAGGAAATATTATTACAATTTTAACAGTTTATCAATGATGACGTGATGTTTCTCGAGAAGGAACTTTTCAAGGATTACATACTCTTATAGTAACAACTGGATTACGATGAGGAATAATTTTATTTATTTTATCAGAAATCTTGTTTTTTATTTCTTTTTTTTGAGCTTTTTTTCATAGTAGTTTATCTCCTTCAATTGAATTAGGAGCAATTTGACCTCCATTAGGAATTTATGCTTTTAATCCATTTCAAGTTCCTTTATTAAATACAGTAATTTTATTAACATCTGGAATTACAGTAACCTGAGCACATCATAGTTTAATAGAAGGAAATCATTCCCAAACTACTCAAGGATTATTTTTTACAGTATTATTAGGTGTATATTTTACAATTTTACAAGCTTATGAATATATTGAAGCTCCATTTGCAATTGCAGACTCTGTTTACGGATCAACTTTTTTTATAGCAACAGGATTTCATGGAATTCATGTATTAATCGGAACTACTTTTTTATTAATTTGTTTAATTCGACATTTAAATAATCATTTTTCTAAAAATCATCATTTTGGATTTGAAGCAGCTGCTTGATACTGACATTTTGTTGATATTGTTTGATTATTTCTTTATGTATCAATTTATTGATGAGGAGGATAATTAATTTTATTTATATAGTATAAAAAGTATATTTGACTTCCAATCATAAGGTCTATTACAAATAGTATAAATAATTTTATCAATTTTTATAATAAGATTTATTATTTTATTAATTTCAACATTAGTAATATTACTAGCATCAATTATTTCAAAAAAATCTATTATTGATCGAGAAAAATCTTCCCCATTTGAATGTGGATTTGATCCAAAATCATCATCACGTCTTCCATTTTCTTTACGATTTTTTCTAATTACTATTATTTTTTTAATTTTTGATGTAGAAATTGCATTAATTTTACCTATTATTTTAATTATTAAAATTTCAAACCTAATAATATGAACTATTACAACCATTACATTTATTTTAATTTTATTACTTGGATTATATCATGAATGAAATCAAGGAATATTAAACTGATCAAACTAGGGTTGTAGTTAAATATAACATTTGATTTGCATTCAAAAAGTATTGAAATTCAATCTACCTTGAATATGAAGTGATATATCACAATTAGTTTCGACCTAATTCTAGGTAAATTTTACCCTTATTCTTTAATTAATTGAAGCCAAAAAAGAGGCTTATCACTGTTAATGATAAAACTGAATAAATATTCCAATTAAAGAAGTATGATGTTCAAGTAAAAGCTGCTAACTTTTTTCTTTTAATGGTTAAATTCCATTTATACTTCTATTTATATAGTTTAATAAAAACATTACATTTTCATTGTAAAATTAAAATAATTTTTTTTATAAATTACTAAAATAAATTCACTATATTCAAAGATAAATTTATCTCCATAACATCTTCAATGTCATACTCTATTATATAAGCTATTTGAATAAAAAAAACAAAATATGTAAATAATTAAAATTCAAAAAATAAATGTTAATAAATAAATTTTTAAATTATTATTTTGTAATAATTGATTAAACTGAGAATTTTTTAATAAATTATAATAAAGTTTTTGTCCACCAAAATATTCTGATCAACCTTGATCAAAAGATTTAACTATATTTCCAACCAATAAAAAATTATTAATAATCCCATAAGTAGAAATATAAGGTATAAACCATATTGATCCTAAAAAGTAAGAACTATTATATATATTAAATGATTTATTATAAAAAAATAAAGAAATTTTTGAAATTTTATATCCAACTAATCCTCCTATAATACAAACAAATCTAGTTAATAATTTTAAAGAACTAGGAAGAATAATAACTATAGGAGTTGGAAAAATTAATCATCTCAATATACTACCACCAAAAATTCTTAAAATTAACAAACCTATTATACTTTTTAATATTACTCACCCTTCATCATTTAATATATTTAAAGAACTAAAATTAGAATCTCCAGTTATTGAATAATATACTAATCGAAAAGAATAACAAACTGTTAAACCAGTAGAAAAAAAAAATAAAAAAAATGAAAATATATTAATATAAGATAATGAAACTATTTCCAAAATTAAATCTTTTGAATAAAATCCAGCTAAAAAAGGTATACCACATAAAGCTAAATTAGCAACATTAAAACAAGAAGAAGTAAATGGTATTATTATTCTCAATCCTCCCATTAAACGAATATCTTGTGTATTATTTATATTATGAATAATAGCTCCAGCACATATAAATAATAAAGCTTTAAATAAAGCATGAGTAAGTAAATGAAAAAATGCTAATTTTCTATACCCTATAGATAAAATTCTCATTATTAAACCTAACTGACTTAACGTAGATAAAGCAATAATTTTTTTTAAATCAAATTCGTAATTAGCACCTAATCCAGATATAAATATTGTTAATCCAGATAATAATAACAATAAATTACCTATTCAACAATCTACCAATAATATATTAAATCGAATTAATAAATAAATTCCTGCTGTTACTAAAGTAGAAGAATGAACTAATGCAGAAACAGGAGTAGGAGCTGCTATAGCAGCTGGTAATCAAGATGAAAACGGAATTTGAGCACTTTTAGTTATAGCTGCTAATATAACTAATACTCCAATAATTATTATTTCTTTATTACTTTTTATAAATTCTAGATAAAAAATATAATTTCAACTTCCATAATTTAATATTCATGAAATTGCTAATAATAATGCAACATCACCAATACGATTTGATAAAGCAGTTAATATACCGGCATTATAAGATTTTACATTTTGAAAATAAATTACTAAACAATAAGACACAAGTCCTAATCCATCTCATCCCAATAAAATTCTAATTAAATTTGGACTAATAATTAATAATATTATAGAACTAACAAATATAAGAACTAACATAATAAATCGATTAATTTTATAATCAGATTCTATATATTCTTTTCTATAAAAAATTACTAAACAAGAAATTATTAAAACAAAAGATATAAAAATCAAACTCATTCAATCAAATAATAAAGTTATTACAATAACTATAGAATTTAATGAAACAACTTCTCATTCAATAAAAATTCTATAATCATCTAATAAAAATAAAATTCCAAAAAAAAATGATATTAAACTTAAAGAAAATAAAACAATAAAATTAATTTTACAAATTGATAAATATTTCACGATTTAAAAAGAATTATCTTATCATTGATACCACAAATCAATATTTTTATTAAACTATTTAAATTATAATCATAATAAACATATTTCACTTTTTAAAATTAATAAATTTAAAGGAAATCAATGTAAAAATAAAAGTAAAAATTCACGAATTAAACCACCTCTAAAAGAATAAATTCCAGAAAATAATTTTCCATGTTGACTATAAGAATATAAATATAAAGTATAAGCAGCTCTAAAAAAAGATAAAAAAGATAATATTAATATAGAAACTCATGATCATATTACAATTCTATTAATTAAAGAAATTTCTCCTAATAAATTTAAAGTTGGAGGAGCTGCTATGTTTGCAGAACATAATAAAAATCATCATAAAGCTATAGAAGGTATAAAATTTAATAAACCTTTATTAATTAATAGACTACGACTTCCTAATCGTTCATAAGAAATATTTGCTAAACAAAATAATCCAGAAGAACATAATCCATGAGCAATTATTAAACTATATGCTCCACAAATTCCTATATATGATATAGTTATTAAACCAGCTAATACTACTCCTATATGAGCCACTGAAGAATAAGCAATTAATGCTTTCAAATCTGTTTGTCGTAAACATAATAAACTTACTAATACTCCACCAACTAATCTAATTCTTACTCAAATAAAATTTATTTTTATACCGATCAATTGTAAAAATGAATAAACTCGTAATAAACCATATCCTCCTAATTTTAATATAATTCCAGCCAAAATTATTGAACCAGAAACAGGAGCTTCCACATGAGCTTTAGGTAATCATAAATGAACTAAAAATATAGGTATTTTTACTAAAAATGCTATAATTATAGCAAAATAAAGAATTTCATAAAAAAAACTAAAATTGCTTAATAAATAAAAATTTATAGTTCCTGTAATATTATATAAATAAAAAATTCCAATTAATATAGGTAAAGATACAAATAATGTATAAAATAATAAATAAACTCCTGCTTGTAATCGTTCAGGTTGATACCCTCATCCTAAAATTAAAAATAAAGTAGGAATTAAACTTCTTTCAAAAAATAAATAAAATATAAATAAACTTATTCTTCTAAAAGTAAGAATTAATAAAATTAATAAAAATAAAATATTTAATAAAAATAAATTTACATAATTATTATATTTAAAAATTGATTCACTTGCTATTAATATTAAAGAAATAATTCATAAACTCAATAAAATTAATCCATAAGAAATTATATCACATCCAAATAAATAAGAAATAGATATAAAATAATTTCTATACATATTTATTAAAATGAAAACAAAACTTAATAGAAATAATATTATTTGAACCGTTCAATACATATTATATAATAAACATAATGGAAATATAAATATAATTCTAATAATAATTTTTAACATTGTAAAATATTAAATCTCTGAAAATAATCATTTCCATGAGTACGAATTATAGAAACTAAAATAGATAATCCTAAAGCACCTTCACATACACTAAATACTAAAAATATTATTCTAAAATAATTTTCATAATTTATTATATTTAAATAAATAAATAATATTAAAAATAGTCTTAAAACAACATATTCAAGTCTTAATAATATTGACAATAAATGTTTACGATTAGAAACAAATGTAAATACTCCTATAATAAATAAAATTCTTGGTAAACTTCAATTTAAAATTATCATTAGTTTTAATAGTTTAATAAAAACATTGGTCTTGTAAATCAAAATTAAGAACATTCTTTTAAAACTTCAAGAAAAAAGAAATTTCTTTATCATTAATCCCCAAAATTAATATTTTAATTAAACTATTTCTTGATATTATTCAATGAACTTTAATACTATTTATATTTATTTTTAATATAGTTTTTTTAAATATAAAACATCCGTTAGCTATAGGATTAATTTTATTAATCCAAACAACATTAATTTCATTAACTTTAGGATTAATAAGTAAAACCTTTTGATTTTCTTATATTTTATTCTTAGTATTTATTGGTGGAATATTAGTTTTATTTATTTATGTAACCTCTCTAGCATCAAATGAAATGTTTTCTTTCTCAATTAAATTAATAATAATCTCTATATTAATCATTTTTATCATAATAACTTCTATATACTTTTTAGATAAAACCATACTAATACAATATAAAAATTTAGAAATAAATTCTATTTATAATATAAATTCTTATATTATAGAAAATTCTTTATCTTTAAATAAATTATATAATTATCCAACTAATATTTTAACAATTTTATTAATAAATTATTTATTAATTACATTAATTGCAGTAGTAAAAATTACTAAATTATTTAAAGGTCCATTACGACCAATATTCAACTAATGAATAAACCTTTACGAGTGAAACACCCAATTTTACAAATTATTAATGGAGCATTGGTAGATTTACCAGCTCCTATTAATATTTCAGCATGATGAAATTTTGGATCATTATTATTTTTATGTCTAATAATTCAAATTTTAACCGGATTATTTTTAGCAATACATTATACTGCAGATATTAATTTAGCTTTCAATAGTGTTAATCATATTTGTCGAGATGTCAATTATGGATGATTATTACGAACTATACATGCTAACGGTGCATCATTTTTTTTTATTTGTATTTATTTACATGTAGGTCGAGGAATATATTATGGATCTTATTTATTTACACCAACTTGATTAGTTGGAGTAATTATTCTATTTTTAGTTATAGGAACAGCATTTATAGGATATGTTCTACCATGAGGACAAATATCATTTTGAGGAGCAACAGTTATTACAAATCTATTATCAGCTATTCCTTATTTAGGAATTGATTTAGTACAATGAGTATGAGGAGGATTTGCTGTTGATAACGCCACATTAACTCGATTTTTTACATTTCATTTTATTCTGCCATTCATTGTATTAGCCGCAACATTAATTCATATTTTATTTTTACATGAAACAGGTTCTAATAATCCATTAGGAATTAATTCAAATACTGATAAAATTCCTTTCCATCCTTATTTTACTTACAAAGATATTGTAGGATTTATTTTAATAACAATAATATTAATTTTATTAGTTCTAATTAATCCGTATTTATTAGGGGATCCAGACAATTTTATTCCAGCTAATCCACTAGTTACACCAATTCATATTCAACCAGAATGATATTTTTTATTTGCTTATGCTATTTTACGATCAATTCCTAATAAATTAGGAGGAGTAATTGCTCTAGTTTTATCTATTGCTATTTTAGCAATTCTTCCATTTTATCATTTAAGAAAATTTCGAGGAATTCAATTTTATCCTATTAATCAATTTATATTTTGAATAATAGTAATTACAGTACTTTTATTAACATGAATTGGAGCTCGACCAGTAGAAGATCCTTATGTATTAATTGGACAAATTTTAACTATTATTTACTTTTCATATTTTTTACTTAATCCACTAATCATTAAATGATGAGATAATTTATTAAATTAGTTAATGAGCTTGAATAAGCATTTGTTTTGAAAACATAAGATAGAAATTAAAATTTCTATTAACTTTACTAAAATAAATTACTTAAATTAAATAAATTAAAAAAATTTTAAACCCAATAAAAAATAATAAAAAATTTAATGAAAAAGGTAAAAATCTTTTTCATGCTAAATATATTAATTTATCATAACGAAATCGTGGTAATGTTCCACGAACTCAAATAAATATAAAAGAAATAAATATTAATTTAACATAAAATATAAAAGAAAATAAATCACTCCCCAAAAATATTACACAAAATAATATACTCATAAATAAAATTCTAGCATATTCAGCTAAAAAAATTAAAGCAAATCCTCCTCTTCTATATTCTACATTAAATCCTGATACTAATTCAGATTCACCTTCTGCAAAATCAAATGGAGTTCGATTAGTTTCAGCTAAAGAAATACTAAATCATACTAAAAACATAGGAAATATTAAAAATAAAAATCATATAAATAATTGATATTTATAAAATATTAATATATTATAACCATCAATTAAAAAAACAAATCTTAGTAATACTAAAGCTAATCTCACTTCATAAGAAATTGTTTGAGCCACAGCTCGTAATCCTCCTAATAAAGCATAATTAGAATTAGAAGATCATCCAGCAATTATTACTGTATATACTCCTAATCTAGTACAACAAAGAAAAAATAATAAACCTAAATTAAAAGAAAATATTTTAATAAATATAGGTATACATATTCAAACTAATAAAGATAAAAATAAAGAAAAAATAGGTGAAAAATAATAAGAAATATAATTAGATAATAAAGGATAAGTTTGTTCTTTAGTAAATAACTTAATTGCATCACAAAAAGGTTGAGGAATTCCTATAATTCCAACTTTATTAGGACCTTTTCGAATTTGAATATATCCTAAAACTTTTCGCTCTAAAAGAGTTAAAAAAGCCACTCTCACTAAAACAAAAATAATTAATAATAATCTTCTAATAATTAATAATAAATTGTCAAAAAAAAACAAGTACTATTTGTAATAAAATTTACATTAATAAATTCTAAATTTATTGCACTAATCTGCCAAAATAGTTATTAATATTAATTTTATTCAATTATAAAAATAATAATTTATTAAATATTAGGTCCTTTCGTACTGAAATATTTTAATTTTTTAAAGATAGAAACCAACCTGGCTTACACCGGTTTGAACTCAGATCATGTAAGAATTTAAAAGTCGAACAGACTTAAAATTTAAGCTTCTACACCTAAAATTATTTCTTAATCCAACATCGAGGTCGCAATCTTTTTTATTGATAAGAACTCTCCAAAAAAATTACGCTGTTATCCCTAAAGTAACTTGTATTTTTAATCATTAAAAATGGATCATTTATTCATAAATTAATGTTAAAAGAAAAATTAAAAGTTTTATAAATTTTAATATCACCCCAATAAAATATTATTAATTATTATTATAAAATAAATCTAAATAATAATAATAACTTTAATATAAAGATTTATAGGGTCTTCTCGTCTTTTAAATAAATTTTAGCTTTTTGACTAAAAAATTAAATTCAAAAAAAAATTAAGATGAAACAGTTAATATCTCGTCCAACCATTCATACAAGCCTTCAATTAAAAGACTAATGATTATGCTACCTTTGCACAGTTAAAATACTGCGGCCATTAAAATTTATTCAGTGGGCAGGTTAGACTTTTTATAAACAAAAAAAGACATGTTTTTGTTAAACAGGCGAATATTACTTTTGCCGAATTCTTTATAATAACTTATCAGAAAAATTTATCTCTATAATAATTTATACTAATTATATCATTATTTTTTTATTTTTAAAATTAAAATAAATACTTTAATAAAAATTTAAAATTCAAATAAATAATTAATTATTATAAAATAAATTATAACATTTTTATTAATAATAACTATTTCTAAGCTTATATTTATTTATTAATTAATGAATTTTTAAAATTTTATTTTATAGCTTATCCCATAAAATATTTAAATTAAATAATTATTTAATTAATTTACTTAATCAAATAATATAAAATTTATAAATTAAATTTATTTCTTAAAGAACTAGATACCTTTAAAAACGAATAACATTTCATTACTAATATATTATTAATAATAATTTTATTACATTAACTATTATAATATATTAACTCTTTTAAAATCGAGAAAATTATAATAAATAATTTTTAATAGATAAACCCTGATACACAAGGTACAATAAATTAAATTTACTTTTATAATAAAAATTTTTCAAATATTTCAATTTTATTTCACAATACTATTAAACTATAATTAATATTATTTTTTCTATATTATATACTAAAACATTACATTATATAATTATTTTTAATAATTTAAATAAACAAACAAATAAATTAATAAATAAAATCTAATCAATTTATATTGATTTGCACAAAAACCTTTTCAATGTAAATGAAATGCTTTACTTAATAAGCTTTAAATTGCATTCTAGATACACTTTCCAGTACATCTACTATGTTACGACTTATCTTACCTTAATAATAAGAGTGACGGGCGATGTGTACATATTTTAGAGCTAAAATCAAATTATTAATCTTTATAATTTTACTATCAAATCCACCTTTAATAAATATTTCAAATTTATATCCGTATAAATAATTTTATTGTAACCCATTTTTACTTAAATATAAGCTACACCTTGATCTGATATATTTTCTTTTATAAAATTTTGAAAATTAACATTCTTATAAAATATTCTAATAACAACGATATATAAACTGATTACAAACTTAAGTAAGGTCCATCGTGGATTATCGATTATAAAACAGGTTCCTCTGAATAGACTAAAATACCGCCAAATTTTTTAAGTTTCAAGAACATAACTATTACTACCTAAGTTTTTTAAAATTACATTTTAAATAATAGGGTATCTAATCCTAGTTTTTATTTAAAATTTTCAAGTATCAATTATAATTAAAAAAATCTTAATAAATTTAAAATTTCACCTAATAAATTTATTTTTAATTTAATATAACAATTTAACTTTAACTAAAAAAATTTATTTGCATTATTCGTATAACCGCGGCTGCTGGCACAAATTTAGCCAATACTCTTTAATATTACTATTTCTAAATTTCTTTAATTAATAATATCAATTATTGCGAATAAAATAGATTATTTATTATTAAAATAAATAAAAATTCATACAAAAATTTACATATAAATTAAACTAATAATAAATCTTTAAGCTAAAATAAAACTTTATAAATTAAACAATATTAATTATTTTATATATTTTAATAAATTAAACAAATTAAAATAATTTAAATTAGTGAATAATTGCAAATAATTATTTTAGAAATAATTTAATTTAATAATCTTAATTTTAAATATTTTATATAATAAAAAATCCTTTTATATAAAATAATTATATATATATATAAATAATTTCAAATAATAAATTCAATTAATAAATAGTTTACAAATAATTATATTTATAAATAATTTTAATTTGGTAAATCCTAACATTTTTACAAAATATTCCCCTATAATATTTATACAAAATTTTAAATTAAAAATATTTTTTATATAAATAATTATATATATATATTAATAAATTAAATTAGTAAATAATAATAGTTACATAATATTTTTAATTTAATGAATCAATATTAATAAATACTATATTTAAAATTTTAAAATAAATAAAATTTATAATAAATAGTTCAATTAACATAAATATAAATAATTATACAAATAATTATTTATAAAAAATAATTTTAGATTAATAATCTTACATTTAATAGTAAACCTACAATATTTATATAAAATTTTAAATTAAAATATTTTAATTATAAATAACAATAAAAATAATAAATTAAATTAATAAATGTTTAATAATATAAAATATTAATTATATATATACTAATTAATAAATAATTAATAAATAATATTTATAAATAATCAATAAATAATTATTTATTTAAATAATCTTAATTTGGTACATCCTAACATTTTTATGAAATATTACCCCTATAATATTTATATAAAATTTTAAATAACTTTTTTTTAAAAAAAAAATTATTTAACATTTATTGTAATAAATTAAATTAGTAATTAATTAATTTATAAATAAACCATTTAAATAATAATATTTAATAATGTTATTATTAATAAATAATATTCACACAATTTAAATTAAAATATTTATTATAATAATTTAATATATGTATATATACACATATACATATATGTATATATACATAAATATATAATAATTATAATCAAATAATATATAT